CAATTTCGAAATCAGACCAAGCGTCTTAATACATATGCCAAAAAATGCATTATTGGCCCACCATTGATTACAAGATTTAGCTTTTATGAATCGCTATTGGTTTGATACGAATAATGGCAGTCGTTTCAGTATGTTAAGGATACAGATGTATCCACAATTCATTTAGAGTTACTTAATAGCCTATTTCTTATACTATATCTCTATCCTCTGAAATTCTCGAGCCGAAAGATGGATGCATATGCTGTGTTTCATTTTGCTAAATGATATCAATTAAACGGTGTATCAATTCTATAAATTGCATATAGCAATAAATAAATCAGCAAAATTCTTTTATTTTAGATAGAAGAAATGTTTCTTCTATCTAAAATAAAAGAATGTACCCTTATATCCAAATCCAATTTGCATCGAGAAAATCAATCCAAATTCCAGATTCCAGCAGTAGATGAATAATTGCAAATTTTTGTGTGTACAAGATTTGAATAACTTCAAAATAACTGACATAATTTTTTATTTTTCCTGATCAGAAAAATACATGAAAAAGAAAGGAGGTAGAAAAATTTTTTGATTTATGGTTAAAGAAGAAAAACAAGAAAACAGGGGTTCTGTTGAATTTCAAGTATTCAGTTTCACCGATAAGATACGGAAACTTGCTTCACATTTGGAATTACACAAAAAAGATTTTTCATCGGAAAGAGGTCTACGAAGACTTTTGGGAAAACGTCAACGTTTGCTGGCTTATTTGGCAAAGAAAAATCAAGTACGTTATAAGAAATTAATCAGTCGGTTGGATATTCGGGAGAAGTAATTTAATCGTTGGATTTATTTTATTTTATTAGTAGTCTTATAGTAGTCTTAGATTTTGCATTTTGATGAGCCTCGTTTTGAGGAATTCATGGAATAATGAATTAAGGAAAAAAGAATAAAAACAAGGATACATAAGATAAAAAAAAGAATAAATAAGATGATATTCGACCCCCCCCCACATATTTTATTTCTTCTCCTATACAAAAACCAACAAGACCCACTCCATTAATAATTCCATCAATGACACCTTTATCGAAAAAAAGCGTTAGTTCGGCTAATCCTCTTATACCCAAGATAAAGACCTTAGTATAGAAAACATCTATATAACCACGATTATATGACCAACTGTATATCTTTTTTTTTACTTGATCCAAAAAGAGGTTTTTGGGATTCCCTTTTACAAGGGAATTTCGAAAATTCAAATTCTGAAAAAAAGAATAAGAGGATCCATAGAAGATATATGCTATGAATAGACCAAAAATAGCTAAACTTACAGAAGAAATTGCATTAGTGAGAAATTCATATGAATTTATAGAAGAATTAGAACTTTCTTGGAAAAAGTTTCTTGAAGGAGTTAGCCACTTTGATAATATGGAAAATTCCGATATTCCATTATTAATTACTCCATTATCAAAATGGATTCCTATGAATCCAATGAACAAAGTAAAAAGAAGTAATATAAGAAGAGGAAATAGCATAGTATTTCCCGTTTCATGAGGATAGACTAAAATGTTTTTAGCCCCAAAAGGAGTCCTGAAGGATCCTATCCTATTTCTCGCATTACTGGGAATTTTGGATATATTTTGCGAAAAAAAAGAAACTCCACTCTTCATTGTTGATAAAACAAAATCCCTATTAACCTCTTTGGATATGCTTTTTCCCCATAAGGATATTGAATACAACGAGCCCTCTTTAGTACTACTGTAATTTTGAAAATGAACACGCAAATACCCATCAAAAGTAAGTAAATATATCCGAAACATATAAAATGCAGTTAATCCTGCAGTAAAAGAGGCTATTATTCCAAAAAAAGGTGAATACAACCAACTATTACTAAGGATTTCATCTTTGGACCAGAAACAAGCAAGAGGTGGAATACCACAAAGAGAAAGTGTACCCCATAAAAAAGTAGTTCGTGTAATTGGAGCGTATTTTCTTAAACCACCCATAAGAACCATATTCTGACTTTTATCTGGTGAATACCCAACAAGAGGCTCCATTAAATGAATAACGGATCCGGATCCCAAGAACAATAAAGCTTTCGAATAAGCATGAGTGATCAAATGGAATAAAGCAGCTTGATAAGAACCTATACCTAGAGCTAACATCATATAACCCAATTGAGACATTGTAGAATAGGCTAAGCTTCTTTTAATATCTCTCTGAGCAAGAGCTAAAGTAGCTCCTAAGAAGAGTGTTATTGCACCTATTAAAGAAATGAAACTCATTATCAAAGGCAGCGGTATGAAAAGAGGAAGAAGTCGAGCTAGAAGAAAAATCCCCGCAGCAACCATAGTTGCTGCGTGTATAAGAGCGGAAATGGGAGTGGGCCCTTCCATAGCATCGGGTAACCATATGTGAAGAGGGAATTGTGCGGATTTTGCAACTGCACCAAGAAATAATAAAAAAGCACACAAAGTAGTAAGTAAAGAATTCATCCCATTATTAGGAATCCAGTTATTAGCTATTTTGAACAAATCCCGAAATTCTAAACTGCCTGTTATCCAAAAAAATCCTAAAATTCCTAATAACAGGCCAAAATCCCCTACACGATTAGTTACAAAAGCTTTTTGACAAGCACTCGCTGCAATTGGCCGTGTAAACCAAAAGCCTATCAATAAATAGGAACACATTCCCACAAGTTCCCAAAAAAAATAAATTTGTACCAAATTGGAACTAGTAACCAACCCCAACATAGAAGTATTAAAAAAACTTATATAAACAAAAAATCTCAAATATTCTTCATCGTGAGACATATAATCGTCACTATAAATAAGAACCAAGATTCCTACAGTAGTAATTAGTATTAACATAATAGAAGTAAGGGGATCAATGAAGTATCCAAATTCTAAAGAAAAATCATTATTGATGGTCCAAGACCATAGATATTGATAGATAGAACTTCCATTTATTTGTTGAATAGATAGATGAACTGAGAATACCAGAGCTATACTTAAGAGTAAAACACTAGGAAAAGCCCATATGCGACGAAGATTTTTTGTTACTGTCGGAATAAGAAAAAGCCCAAACCCCATTGACATAATAACAGGAAGTGGAAGAAGAGGAATTATCCAGGCATATTGATATGTATGTTCCATAAGAAAAAAATATATATATGAATTTTTAGTTGAAATTGAAAGTTCAATTTGTCTATAAAATAAAATAATTGTTTCCGATTCACCAAACCTATTCTTATCTTTTTCTAAAGGAATTAAAAAAACAAAATAAGAATAAGAAAAAATACTGGAATTCTTAATTTTTCCAAATTGGTCTCATTGAAATATTCAAAAATGCGGAATGGGTTTAATTACTTAAATTCAAAAAGTTAATCAAAGAATTTCGTTATCTAGTTATTAGCTACAAAATGCTATTTATTAAAAAAAAGATTGAATCATATAACTTTCTATTCATTTTTGTATTTCTTTCTGGTAAAATGAAATAACTCTCTTGTTTCCTAACTGATTGATAGAATTCCACAAAGAAACCCTATATTTTTAGGAAATTCTCGAATATTTCTTACTTCATATAAACCGGAAATCCTAATGACTAGAATTATCTAAGTTTTAGAATGTCTTGTTTAAGAGATTAAGTTTTTTTGACCTTGATTGGAATTCAATGATGGAATACAGTTCTGAACTTAATTAACTATTTGATTGAATTTTACCTTCTTTTTATCTCCCCTTCTTATATGAGAGCTTATTCCCCATACCATATATTTATATATGGAGTATATTTGATATATAAATTGATTTAAATAGAAAACCTTTGTATATAATATATTTTTGTCTATATTCTATATTATTAAAACAAAATCGAAAAAAATATATATATAATACGGTAAAAAACTCTTGTCTTATTCACTTTAGACAAAATCAAAATAAAGTAAAAAAAAAATTCGAATTTTAGTATCTTTCAGTATTAGTATTTAAGTATAAATACTAAGAAAAAACAGAAAGAAGGATTAATTTGCGGCAATAGATGTCTTTCACATACAACTAGAAAAAAAAAGAATCTCCTTTTTGAATGGCAGTTCCAAAAAAACGTACTTCGGTGGCAAAAAAACGTATTCGTAAAAATATTTGGAAAAAAAAGACTTATTTTTCCATAGTACAGTCTTACTCTTTAGCAAAATTAAGATCATTTTCTAGCGGCAACGAGCATCCAAAACCAAAAGGTTTTTCTGGCAACAAACAAACAAATAATCTGGTTTTGGAATAATCTGAATTGACCTATGCCAAACAAATCTGAATTATTTAATATGAATAAATAGCTCGGATTAATTAATGAATGTACTTGATATGTGTATGTGTCGAATTCCTCGGTACAATCTTCTTAGAACTAACCCGTCTGTTATTGTTCTATAGAACAAAAGTTTTTGGTATATTGTGTCTTCAGTATTCTTTTCCTATCAAAGAACTTTTGATAATAGAATCCTCCTAAAAAAATAGGAGGATTCTATTATCAAAAGTACAGTATTCTTGCAATAGGACTTACAACCTCTACCTATCTTATCTCTTATCCAAAATTCACAAAGTATTTAATGATGAAATTCTAATGTTCCTAAATTCTATGGATTCCCCCAATCTCGACGATTTGCGAGAAAATAACTATTATTCTTTTAAGTGAACTTTTATTTCAAGTTAGCCGCCATGGTGAAATTGGTAGACACGCTGCTCTTAGGAAGCAGTGCTCAAGCATCTCGGTTCGAGTCCGAGTGGCGGCATTCTCGAAAAAGAATACAATAGATTAGAAAATAGATTCAATTTGAAATTTCCAATTTTGTAATGGACCTTCTCCTTATGCTATTCCCAACTTTAGAACATATACTAACTCATATCTCTTTCTCAACTATTTCAATTGTAATTATGATTCATTTGATAACCTTATTAGTTCGTGAACTTAGGGGATTGCGTGATTCGTCAGAAAAAGGAATGATAGCCACTTTTTTCTCTATAACAGGATTCTTAGTTTCTCGTTGGGTTTCTTCGGGACATTTTCCGTTAAGTAATTTATATGAGTCATTGATCTTTCTTTCATGGGTTCTGTATATTCTTCATACTATTCCTAAGATACAGAACTCTAAAAATGGTTTAAGCACAATAACTATGCCAAGCACTATTTTCACGCAAGGCTTTGCCACATCAGGTCTTTTAACTGAAATCCACCAATCTACAATACTAGTACCTGCTCTACAATCTCAGTGGTTACTGATGCATGTCAGTATGATGTTACTAAGTTATGCAACTCTTTTGTGCGGATCCTTATTATCCGCCGCTCTTCTAATCATTATATTTCGAAAGAATTTGGATTTCTTTTCTAAAAAGAAAAAAAATGTTTTAAGTAAAACGTTTTTCTTTAGTGAGATTAAATATTTCTATGCAAAAAGAAGTGCTTTAAAAAACACTTTTTTCCCTGCATTTCCAAATTATTACAAATATCAATTAACTGAGCGTTTGGATTCGTGGAGTTATCGTGTCATTAGTCTAGGGTTTACCCTTTTAACCGTAGGCATTCTTTGTGGAGCAGTATGGGCTAATGAGGCATGGGGATCCTATTGGAATTGGGATCCTAAAGAAACTTGGGCTTTTATTACCTGGACCATATTTGCAATTTATTTACATAGTAGAACAAATAAAATTTGGAAGGGTACGAATTCTGCACTTGTAGCTTCGATAGGATTTCTTATAATTTGGATCTGCTATTTTGGTATCAATCTGTTAGGAATAGGTTTACATAGTTATGGTTCATTTACATTAGTATCTAAATGATTACATAACATAAAACCCTTTTTTTTATGAAGGTTTTTTTTCCATTTTTGTTTGATTTGAGAACCCCTTGAGCGTCTTTTCATTTCAAAGGGTTCTCAAAAATTCGAGATAGATCTAATTAGACTTTTTGACTTTTTTCTGAATTTTTTGGTTTTTCAACTATAGGAATATATATAGATATAGGAATATAGAGTGGACTAGTTAAAAAAAGAAAATCCTATTTAGGATAATAATTGGATAAGAGAGCCTCCACCCTATCAACGGATAGCGAGAGAACAAAATCTGGATAAATACCAATTCCTATTACTGGTAAAAAGATACAGATTAAAAGAAAGAGTTCTCGTGGTCCAGAATCCAAAAAATTTTCGTTTGGAATATGAAATAGCTTGTATCCATAGAACATCTGGCGTAACATAGATAATAAATAAATAGGAGTTAATATCATTCCAATTGCCATTAGAAAAGTAATTAGCATTTTTGGCATTAACATAAATTTAGGACTAGTAATTAGTCCGAAAAATACTACTAATTCCGCAACAAAACCGCTCATCCCTGGCAAGGCAAGAGAAGCCATTGAAAAGCTACTAAACATGGTAAAAATTTTCGGCATTGGGATAGATATTCCCCCCAATTCTTCGAGATAAACAAGACGCATTCTATCACAAGCCGTCCCCGCCAAGAAAAAAAGTGTAGCACCGATAAATCCATGGGATAATATTTGTAAAATAGCTCCATTTAGTCCAATGTTGGTTATGGAACCAATCCCTATAATTATGAAACCCATGTGGGATACGGAGGAATAGGCTATTCTTTTCTTGAAATTTCTTTGACCAAGAGAAGTTGAAGCTGCATAGATTATTTGCACCGCTCCTATTATTACCAACCAGGGGGAAAATAGATAATGAGCATGAGGTAACAATTCCATATTGATCCGAATTAATCCGTATGCTCCCATCTTTAATAGGATTCCCGCTAAAAGCATACATGTACTATAATGTGCTTCCCCGTGGGTATCCGGTAACCATGTATGTAGAGGTATAATCGGCAATTTGACAGCATAAGCAATAAGGAAGCCAAAATAAAGTAGTATTTCCAATGTTGCAGGGTATGATTGGTTAATCAATCTTTCCAAATCTAATTTTGGTTCGTTGTAACCATATAAGCCCATACCCAGAACTCCGATTAAGAAAAAAATGGAACCACCTGCAGTATACAAAATAAACTTGGTAGCTGAATACAGACGCCTCTTTCCCCCCCATATGGATAAAAGTAAGTAAACAGGAATTAATTCTAACTCCCACATGATAAAAAAAAGTAAAAGGTCTCGTGAAGAAAATAATCCTATTTGACCGCTATACATTGCTAGCATCAGGAAATAGAATAATCGTGAATTCCGGGTAACTGGCCAAGCTGCTAAAGTAGCTAAAGTAGTGATAAATCCTGTCAATAAAATAGATCCTAATGAAAGTCCATCGATTCCTAATCTCCAGTGGAAATCGAAAACATCTATCCATTTAGAATCCTCCTTTAATTGGATTAAGGGATCTTCCAATTGGAAATGATAACAGAATGCATAAGTCATTAGAAGGAATTCTAATAAACAAATAGATATAGTATACCACCTAATAATTTTGTTTCCTTTATGAGGTAAAAAGAAAATTAATGAACCCGCAAATATCGGCAAAAGAACAAGTATTGTTAACCAAGGAAAATAACTCATGATAAAGTAATAAAGACAAGATACGTTTTGACCAGAAAAGCCCATGCTCGATTGTTTCGAGCACAGGCTTCTTCGGTAAAGAGGAATCAGACGATTCAAGTGGAGTTTTTTGTAACGTATCAATAAGATAGAGCCATGCTGCGAGTTGTTTCAGGCCCTAAATAAACGCGGACACTTAAAAAATCTGTTGGGCAGGCGGATTCGCATCTCTTACAACCCACACAATCTTCGGTTCTCGGCGCGGAAGCAATTTGCTTGGCTTTACATCCATCCCAAGGTATCATTTCTAACACATCTGTTGGACAAGCTCGTACACATTGAGTGCATCCTATACATGTATCATAAATTTTTACAGAATGTGACATTGGATCTATAAATTTTTCTTTTCAACATAAAATTTTTCGATCTGGTAAAAAGAAAATTAGTACTATATAAGTTAGATGTATTGTAGACACCAGACGAAACAATGGTTTATACAAACTTTAACAAAGAATTCTTAATCTGTTTGTGAGAAAGCATGAAAAGAGCCAAGAGACTTGAATTTAAGGCTTCAACAGTCAGAATTATACGAATTCTACATACTAATTCCAATTAGCCAATAAATTGGCTATCATCTTTTCAGTATAAATTATTGCAATATTCAAATTGCAATATCAATGAATTGCAAAAATGCAATATTCAAAAAAATGCAATATTCAATAAGAAAAAAAGAATAGTCTGAAATAACCTACTCCAAAAAAGAAAGGGTATTCTCAAATAATAATAAAAAAATAAGATTCGATTTCTATTCATCTTAATGTTCCATATTATTATATATGCACCTTTGTTTAAAGAATTCTATGTCTAATTATTCAAAAAATTAGATTGATTGATACGAGTGGATTTCCTGTTACGATGGATGGAAGAAAGAATGGATAGTCCAATAGCTGCTTCAGCAGCCGCAAGGGCTATAACAAAAATTGTGAAAATGTCTCCTTTTAATTGGCGACTATCAAATAGATCAGAAAATGTTACGAGATTTAGATTAATTGAATTCAGTATAAGTTCAAGACATATTAGGGCTCTAACCATGTTTCGGCTTGTGATCAATCCATAGATACCAATCGAAAATAAATAGACACTCAAAAAAAGTACATGCTCAAACATCATTAACTAACTCCTTATCAATCTCGATTCATTTCAATATGAGGACAAGAATTGAACCGATTCAATTAATTAGAAAAGAACAATTACGCAACAAAAGAAAAAAGAAGGTATTTGTTGTGTTGGCAGTAGATGGGTTTTACTAAATCCAAATTCTGATTCTTTAGTTATTTATTTTACATTTGAAATTCTAAGAATTTTGATTCATTCTAAGTATTTCTTATTGGCGAGCCATAGTAATTGCACCTATTAAGGAAACTAGAAGAATTAGGGAAATGAGTTCAAACGGAAGATAAAAATCGGTTGCTAAATGAATCCCAATTTGTTGAACGTTATTTATGATACCCTGTTCTACTATTTGGTTTGATCTTGTAGTCCAAAGAATTCCATACCATGACGTATCTGGGATAGTAGTCATTAGTGAAAAAGGAATAGTTATACAAACGAGTAAAGTAAACCCATCTCCAATAGTTGAATAATTCGTATCTTTAGACCATTCTGAGCCGTTTACAAACATTACAGCAAATAGGATCAAGACATTTATGGCTCCCACATAAATAAGAAGTTGTGCAACAGCTACAAAGTAGGAATTCAATAAAAAATAGAATAAGGATATACAAACAAGAACTAATCCCAGCGAAAAGGCAGAATAAATTGGGTTGGTAAGTAATACTACTCCTAGACCCCCTAGTAGAAGAACAAATACCCCAAATAGCACAAGAATCTCATGTATTGGTCCAGGTAAATCCATTATGGATAAGAAAAAGTTAATAGTATAAAATTTTTCATGAACTGACTAAAACTAAACGATTCAAGGAAGGAAAAAGGGACTAGGATATTTTTTTGTATATTGTATATAAGTTGTATAGTTAGAAATTACATCATGAAAATCTACTCTCATTTTAAACCGGAATAATTTGCAATAAGCAGTAGTTATTATTTTTTCTTTATAGTTAGTAAAAAACTATTCGATTAAAAAAAACCTAGTACCTAGTAATCAGTAATCGTTCTTAAATTCCAAGATTTTTCTTCGTCTATTTTACTTCGAGCCGAATTCCTAATTGTTTGAATTGTGTAATCTCCCATTATGGAGATTGGTAACCTACTCAAAGCAATTTGATTGTAATTTAATTCATGACGATCATAAGTAGAAAGTTCATATTCTTCAGTCATTGATAAACAGTTTGTCGGACAGTATTCAACACAGTTACCACAAAATATACAAACTCCGAAATCAATACTATAATTAAGCAATTGTTTCCTTTTAACATCCTTTTCGAATCTCCAATCCACAAGGGGTAGATCTATCGGACATACGCGAACACATACTTCACAAGCAATACATTTATCAAATTCAAAGTGTATTCGCCCCCGGAAACGTTCGGATGTAAGTGATTTTTCATAAGGGTAGTGAATTGTTATAGGTAAACGATTTGTGTGGGATAAGGTAATTATGAAACTTTGACCAATGTATCTTGCGGCGCGTATTGTTTGTTGACCATAACTAATCAACCCAGTTATCATAGGGAACATATTTGAAATATCGATGAAAAAGGTATGTTTCTTTCTCTTGTTTGAAAGAACTTTTGTGTTGAAGATATTCTTACTGTTATTGGATTATCTTATTTATATTTATTTATTTATATTTATAATGAAACTAGTTGAGAAGAAGTTGTTAATAAGAGATTGCCCAGAGAAATAGGTAAAAGAAATTTCCATCCAAGATTTAATAACTGATCCATTCTCATTCTGGGTAAAGTCCATCTTATTGTGATAGAAATGAAGAGAAAAAAATAAGCTTTAGTTAATGTAATAAGAATACCTATTATCATTTCCAAAATTCCAACCATTTTATTCATTTGGAAAAATCCAAAAAGGGATATATAGGGGATAGAAAAATTCCACCCGCCTAAGTAAAGAATAGTTACAAATAAAGAGGAAGCTAATAAATTTAGGTAAGAAGCAAGATAAAATAAACCATATTTAATACCGGAATATTCGGTTTGATAACCCGCTACTAATTCTTCTTCTGCTTCTGGTAAATCAAAGGGTAATCTTTCACATTCTGCCAACGAAGAAATTAGAAAAACTAGAAAGCCTATAGGCTGACGCCAAAGATTCCATCCAAAAAGACCATATTTTGACTGTGCTTCAACTATATCAACTGTACTTGAACTGTTAGATAATCATAGTCGATGATAACATCACAGTTCCCACCGCTATTTCAAAACCGTACATGAAACCTTAGCTTCATACGGCTCCTCTATGATCAGAAAAAGGAAAGGATTGTTCCATTTTGGTATTATCCCCTGTGCGTAGATAGAGTTAGGTAAGATAAAATTGATTGGAAAGCCCTAAATTAGACCAAAGCAATTCCGTCTGCTCGAATAATAAAAAAGCGCTTCCGAATGGATCTCCCCCTTTATGTAATAAAATGAAAATTTTTCTTTGTTCAGTAATAACTTATTATTGGAATAAAACACTCGTTATAGCAATTAATAAATGGAAAGAATTGGGCATTAGTTCATGAAGAATTTTGTATGAATATGGATAAAGGAAGGAAAGAATAAATAAGGATTCTTTTTTTATTGCATTCCATATCTTTTGTCCTATTCTTCTTTCCCTGGGAAGGGAATACTTAAAAAGAAAAAAGGAATAAAGGGTTAATTCGTTCTTGATAGCCATTTCTTTCACAAGTGAATGGGAACATACTCTGGATCGGAATCCGAAGAAAGTACTACTTGATCATTTCCACTAATTTCAAGTCCTTATTATGATTCCTTTTAGAAGAAAAAATGTCTAAAGATTTTGATTCTCTCATTACTAATCCTTTATGTACTTTAGTGTTCCTAATCCCTCACTAACTTTTGATAGATTCCCTTATGGTTATAAGTTTTAATAATAACTAAAAATATTCAAGTAATGGAATTCCATACCGCGAATCCTTTATTCTTGCCCGCTTCAAGATATGATGACTAATCAAACAGTCTCAACCTTGGGGTAAAGAGTTTACACTGCTTATGTTTAGTTCAACTTTTTTCTTGTACGTAGGAAATGAGATTTTTTCTTTTTACTACAAATTAATAAGCAGTTTTGTTTCACTCATATAGCTATCTAGTTTAACTTATCAACCTGAATGCAGAATAAGAAAAGGAACATAAGTATTCAATAGATTTTCTAGGAAAAAGCTCCTATTTTAACGAATCGCACGTAGAGATATTGCTAGCACACAAAAAGTTAATGGTATTTCATAACTAATAGATTGAGCAGCTGCTCGTAAAGCGCCTGAAAAAGAATATTTATTATTTGAGCTATATCCTGCCATAAGAAGACCAATAGGAGCAACACTTGAAATGGCAATCCATAAAAAAATCCCAATACTAAGATCAGCTAAAACAAAACGATATCCCAAAGGGATAACTAAAAAACTTAATAAAATGGATATGACTGCTATAGAGGGTCCAATGCTAAATAAAGGAATATTTCCTCGGGACGGGAGGATATCCTCTTTAAAAATTAGCTTAGTTCCATCTGCTACAGCTTGAAGCAGTCCCAGGGGGCCAGCATATTCAGGACCAATACGTTGTTGTATCGATGCGGATACTTCTCTTTCTAACCACACAATTACGAGTACTTGTATTGTGATTCCCAGTAGGAGGGTCAAAATGGGTAGAATCCATATCATTCCATAGAGTTCTTTTAATAATTCCGATTTTGAAAAACAATTGATAGTTTCTACCTCTACCCTATCTATTACCATTTCAACGATCAACTTCCCCCATAATGATATCTATACTACCTAATATCGTCATGATATCAGCCAATTTCATTTTTTGAACTAACTGAGGAAGAATTTGCAAATTAATAAAACCGGGTGGACGAATTTTCCATCTCCAGGGGAAAAGGCTATCATCTCCTACCAGATAAATTCCCAATTCACCTTTTGGCGCTTCTACTCTTACATAAAGCTCTTGCTTTGATAATTCAAAATTGGGCGAAGGTTTTTTACCAAGAAATCGATATTCAAAATCATTCCATTCGGAATTTTTTGCTTTCTTAAAACGTCGGGCTTCTAAATTCTCATAAGGTCCGCCAGGAATTTTGCGTATAGCCTGTTGAATAATTTTTATGGATTCCCCCATTTCACCGATTCGTACTAAATAGCGAGCTAAGGAATCTCCTTCTTTTTGCCATTGGACTTTCCAAGCGAATTGATTGTAAGACTCATAAATATCAATTTTACGAAGATCCCATTGTATTCCAGAAGCTCGTAACATCGGTCCTGATAAGCCCCAATTTACAGCTTCTTCTCCGCTAATAAAACCAACTCCTTCAACTCGTTCTAAAAAAATAGGGTTCCGCGTAATAAGTTGTTGATATTCAACAACTCCTCGTAGAAAATAATCACAGAAATCTAAACATTTATCCATCCATCCATAAGGTAGATCGGCAGCAACTCCTCCGATGCGAAAGTAATTGTGCATCATTCGCATACCTGTAGCAGCTTCAAATAGATCATATATCAACTCTCTCTCTCTAAAAATGTAGAAAAAAGGGGTCTGTGCTCCGAGATCTGCCATAAAAGGTCCAAGCCATAACAAGTGAGAAGCTATACGGCTCAATTCTAACATAATTACTCTAATATAGCTGGCTCTTTGGGGTATTTGAATATTCTCCAAGAATTCTGGTGCATTCACCGTTATTGCTTCTGTAAACATAGTAGCTAAATAATCCCACCGTGTTACATAAGGCAAGTATTGTATAATAGTTCGGTTTTCCGCGATTTTTTCCATTCCTCTGTGTAAATAGCCTAATATGGGTTCACAATCAATAACATCTTCACCATCGAGAGTAACGATCAGTCGAAGAACACCGTGCATTGATGGGTGGTGAGGACCCATATTGACTATCATAAGATCTTTTCTTGTAAGTGGTAGACTCATAATTCTTTTTTCCTTAATTCATTATTCCATGAATTCCTCAAAACGAGGCTCATCAAAATGCAAAATCTAAGACTACTATAAGACTACTAATAAAATAAAATAAATCCAACGATTAAATTACTTCTCCCGAATATCCAACCGACTGATTAATTTCTTATAACGTACTTGATTTTTCTTTGCCAAATAAGCCAGCAAACGTTGACGTTTTCCCAAAAGTCTTCGTAGACCTCTTTCCGATGAAAAATCTTTTTTGTGTAATTCCAAATGTGAAGCAAGTTTCCGTATCTTATCGGTGAAACTGAATACTTGAAATTCAACAGAACCCCTGTTTTCTTGTTTTTCTTCTTTAACCATAAATCAAAAAATTTTTCTACCTCCTTTCTTTTTCATGTATTTTTCTGATCAGGAAAAATAAAAAATTATGTCAGTTATTTTGAAGTTATTCAAATCTTGTACACACAAAAATTTGCAATTATTCATCTACTGCTGGAATCTGGAATTTGGATTGATTTTCTCGATGCAAATTGGATTTGGATATAAGGGTACATTCTTTTATTTTAGATAGAAGAAACATTTCTTCTATCTAAAATAAAAGAATTTTGCTGATTTATTTATTGCTATATGCAATTTATAGAATTGATACACCGTTTAATTGATATCATTTAGCAAAATGAAACACAGCATATGCATCCATCTTTCGGCTCGAGAATTTCAGAGGATAGAGATATAGTATAAGAAATAGGCTATTAAGTAACTCTAAATGAATTGTGGATACATCTGTATCCTTAACATACTGAAACGACTGCCATTATTCGTATCAAACCAATAGCGATTCATAAAAGCTAAATCTTGTAATCAATGGTGGGCCAATAATGCATTTTTTGGCATATGTATTAAGACGCTTGGTCTGATTTCGAAATTGTCCAGAGTTTTTTATGTTGTTTTCATTGCAAAATGATGGATCTCCTTCCGTAACTTTCCAATTACGAGTACGAGAATTGAAAGACATGAAAATTGTCAATTCTCTACGGCGTCTAGGAGATAGACAGAATATTTTCAGGAACAAGAAAATCAGAAGAATCTTTTTCTCTATTCACTACCATTCCGCGTCTTCGACTTCTATTAGTTTCTTTTCTTTTTTAATGCAATAGCTATAGTTTGATATAGAATCCATTTCTCAAAGTAATGGAAACCATTCTATTCTCTTATAGGAAATGGTTCGAAAATCGCTATTCCACCTTTTAGGTTTAGGAGTGATACCTGTGAAGATCGTGCATTTCATTCACATTCCGATCCGTTTTTCGAGTCCATGATATAACCAAATTGGATGGATCTTCCACCCGTTTAGCTAAGAAAGAATAGATGCGGAGGTGGATAATAGATCGATATGAAGATCATGAGC